GGCAATTCGAGCGTCAACTTCCATTTTCTCGTATTCGTACCATCTCTCTTATGGTATTCTAAAAACCAATTTATCTCCTGGATGTTCAACCACGTCTTGTGTAACTGAATATTTCAAGTATAGTTGGTCCAAGGAGGGTGCATAACTTCCCTTCATCTTCAGAAATTAGCTTCGGATCTCCAATTTTCTCTTCCTTTTACATCGCATTAATAGTAGGCTTGAAAATCAATTGTTTCTTCGTCATAATAGGGATTGGGAAAGATTTGCTCGCCTCCGTAGCCGTAGAAAGACTTTTTTATTTGGATTGGCATCGGGGTACAACTAACTATATTGCCAAAATTAAATTCATGCTGTATATTTTCAACGGAGACAGGTTGAATCCCTTGCTCTCTCGTGATACGATCCTCTTCCCACCGAGCCCTTACTTCCTCCTCAGCCCACGGCACGGAGGGGGAGAGAAAAGAAATGTAGGACTTTTGCAAGCAATTCATCGCGGAAGAGAAGAAAGGCCGGGCCGTGAGAGAGAGCTGCCTTTACCGTTCGTTATTCGCGGGCCTTGATCAGAACGTATCCGATCCGATATAGATATCCCCCTTCAACGTGGGTCATCGAAACCGGGCAGCGCATGCCGACCGAACCGGAGCACGAAAGCCGAACCAAATCCTTCATGAAAATTGATTCCTATTTGGGTAGTGCATAACCGCATGGATAAGCTCACACTAACCCGTCAATCTCATGGAATTCGCTATTGGGAGAAATAATATCTGGAGCTACATCTAATCTAACAAAATATTAAATGTGGAATGATAAGTTAATATGTAATTCTATTACTCTATAAAATAATAAAAGGTAATAATTTAATATCGAATTCAAACAAAATCTGAAAGAGAGATCGTGCTGTAATGAATAAATATTTGAAGAATTAATGGAAAATCAAAACTTTCAGGAGATCGAACGAGGAGCCGTATGAGGTGAAAATCTCACGTACGGTTTTATGGAGTGACGGTAAAGGTAACTTATCCGTCGACTCTTCCACTACGACCCCAAAGAAACCAAACTCCGCTTTACGGAAAGTCGCTAGAGTACGATCAACCTCTGGATTTGAGATCACCGCTTATATACCAGGTATCGGCCATAATTTGCAAGAACATTCAGTAGTATTAGTGAGAGGAGGAAGGGTTAAAGATTTACCCGGTGTAAGATATCATATTGTTCGAGGAACCCTAGATGCTGTGGGAGTAAAGGATCGTCAACAAGGGCGTTCTAGTGCGTTGTATTATTATCTAAGACTTGCATCATTCCATGACGATGCCATGTTAATTGCTAGGAACATGTAGATTATGTAGCTAACCCAATAACGGAAGTTTCGTAAGGGGACCAGAGCAGGCTACAATAAATAAAACCATGAAATTGATTTAAATTATATATCTAGATCTAGGGTTTAATTATTATGACACATTACCTGGGGAGTTTCCCCCAACTTTCCCTGCGTTAACGGGGGGTTAAAGAAACTTTACTTTATTAGAACAAGTTAAGGTCAGATAGCAATAATTCCAAGCACTGATTCTTCAACACTATTTTTAAACCTGAAGATTTTATTGTATAGATACATGAAATACAAGATTTCCAACTGTAACGGAAAATGGGGAAACGGATACTCGATCGAAAGCGAGTAAATATCATTCCGTACAAATAGATATTCTATTAATATACGTAATGTATGATTTAAAATCTATTGTATATAGTGAAGTGGAAAGCCGTATTCGATGAAAATCGTATGTACGGTTTGGAGGGAGATCCTTCGCGACTTGAATGAATGATCCACCCTACAATATGGAGTGAGAAGGCCGAAATGAATCATTAATCCCTAACTTTAATGAGAGAAATTACTAATAATAAATTATTTCTCGTACTCATGTCACGTCGAAGTAATGCGAGAGAAAGAGATGCGAAAGCTGATCCGGTTTATCATAATAGATTAGTCAACATGTTAGTTAACCATATTCTTAAGCACGGGAGAAAATCATTGGCTTATGGAATTCTTTATAATGCCATGGTGAATATTGAGCGAAGGACGAAAAACAATCCACTATCCGTTTTGCGTCAAGCAATACGCAAAGTAACTCCCAATGTAGCAGTAAAGGCGAGACGTGTGGGTGGGTCCACTTATCAAGTTCCCACTGAAATAGGATCTACACGGGGAAAAGTACTTGCTATTCGTTGGTTATCGGGGGCATCTCGAAAACGTCCAGGTCGAAGTATGGCTTTTAAACCAAGTTCTGAATCAATGGATGCTGCCAGAGATAATGGCAATGCTGTACGTAAAAAGGAAGAGACTCATAGAATGGCAGAGGCCAATAGAGCTTTTGCAAATTTCCGTTCATATAAATAAAGAGATTAATAACAATTAAATTAAATTAAGGAATATATGATATCAAATTGGAAGGAACGTGAGCCGAAAGGCTTACATAAAAAATATAAATATCATAATGTTAATGTAAAATTAATATTGTATTTGAATAAAAAAAAAATTTTTAACTATTAT